AATGGCTAAAATATCTTCTGCTTCATATGATTATCAATCAAATAAAAAGTTATTCTATGTATCAATCCTTACATCTCCTACAACTGGCGGAGTTACAGCAAGTTTTGGTATGTTGGGAGATATCATTATTGCTGAACCTAATGCCTATATTGCGTTTGCAGGCAAAAGAGTAATTGAACAAACATTGAAAAAGACAGTACCTGACGGTTCACAAGCGGCTGAGTATTTATTCGATAAGGGCTTATTCGACCCAATCGTACCACGTAATCTTTTAAAAGGTGTTCTCAGTGAGTTATTTCAACTACAGGGTTTCCTTCCCTTGAATCAAGATTCAAAAAAAAAAATATTTTAATTTAAAATTAAAAAGGGGTTGAAATTCTTCATTTTAAAATGGAAGTATAGCACTAGGTTCAGTTATTTTGATTTGTAGCGAATAAGCATTTAGTTTATTGTAATCAAAAAAACAAAACTAGGAAGATGGTGTTTTCTTTTGGGACATCAGTTATAAGTGTAGTAAGAGTCAGAAGTTTTGGATAATTACTTTTTTACCCGAATCCTTTTTTTTATTCGACCCCCCCTTCCTGATTAGGAATAAGCATCTCTCTATCGACAAGATAAAAAATAGTTTCTTTCTCCTTCTGATAAATCGGGTAAATAAAAAAAATTTATCCCTACTTTATGACATATTCATATTATAGAACAACGAAAAATATATAAAAAAATATAGAAAGAAAAATAAAATATAAAAACAAATCAAATTAAAATATAGAATATATAATCAAACTAAGAAGAATATAAGAATGAATATAGAATGATAATAAAGAATAATAAGAATATAGAATATAAGAGAATATAGAATATAAGTTATTTCTATTTACCGAGAACCCCTGTTTTTCACTAGGAATCCCTGTTTTGTTTGTTGGATAAGATTGGTTAAAGTCGCGAATTCATAAAAAATTCTTTTCTTTCAAAACAAACAAAGGTTTTTTGAAAGAAAAGATATAAATAAAATTAAGGATGGGAAAAGAAGAATAAAATTGATGAAAGTGGACTGTCATACATATTCGTGTAGAAAGAGGAATAGGTAAACTTCATTTCGTTCTACATTCCTTGTACTTATTTATTTTTATTATTAAGTACTTTAATATTAAGATTATATTCATATTTTTTTATAATAGGTACAAATATGAAAGGTACAAATATGAAATCGAGGTACCCGTTCTATGATAGATTTTAACTTTCCCTCGATTTTGGTTCCTTTAGTGGGCCTAGTCTTTCCGGCAATCGCAATGGCTTCTTTATCTCTTTATGTCCAAAGAAATAAGATTGTCTAAAAATGATGGGACCAAATCTCATCAATTTATTTCAACGCTGGATCATCATACAAATACTTTTTTAGTGTAATATGGTAGGATATATGATATGTGGCCTTTCCGAAAACAAACGGAAAAATTGTTATGTATACTAATGCATAATATATGCATTAATGTATGTATATGCGGTTATAGCTTAATCAATATCAATTAAATTCAAAATGATCAGCAAATATTTTTTTTTTTTGAATCTTTGAAATATAAACTCAATGTATCTAACCAATTATTCCTAATGGTTCATGTCAGAATACTGCTAGTTGATGGAAGTTATTTCGGAATCAAGCAAGAAAAGTCAAATCTATTTGGGTTATTTTCTCAATTCTAATCGAATGCAACTGGATCTAGTATAGTATGAATTGGCGATCAGAACATATATGGATAGAACTTATAACGGGGTCTCGAAAAACAAGTAATTTTGGCTGGGCCTGTATCCTTTTTTTAGGTTCACTAGGATTCTTAGTGGTTGGAACTTCCAGTTATCTTGGTAGGAATCTGATATCCGTATTTCCTTCTCAGGAAATTGTTTTTTTCCCACAAGGGATCGTGATGTCTTTCTATGGGATCGCAGGTCTATTCATTAGTTCTTATTTGTGGTGCACAATTTCATGGAATTTAGGTAGTGGTTATGACCGATTCGATAGAAAAGAAGGGATAATGTGCTTTTTTCGTTGGGGATTCCCTGGAAAAAATCGTCGCATCTTCCTTCGTTTCTTTCTGAAAGATATCCAATCAATCCGAATAGAGGTGGGAGAGGGTCTTTTTACTCGTCGTGTCCTTTATATGGAAATCCGGGGTCAAGGAGCCATTCCCTTGACTCGTACTGATGAAAATTTTAATCCACGAGAAATTGAACAAAAAGCTGCCGAATTGGCCTATTTCTTGCGCGTACCAATTGAATGAAATGAACTGAAGAATAAATCTCAGCATGAGAGAAGAACTTACTAATTATCTTTTTAAGACAACTGCAGCTTCTTAAAAATGTTCATTCCGACAAAGGATGCTATATTCTATTTTACCGTTCCGTTGAGGCAGCAGTTCACATACATTATACATCTCAAATACAAATAAAAAAACCAGGAGGACGCATAAAGAATAAAAAAAATATAATTATAATATAATTATAATAATAATTAATTATAAATTATTAATAATTATTAATTATAATATATTATATATTAATATTAATTATAATAATAATATATTATAATATAATAATATATATAATATAATAATAATTTATAATTTATATAATTTATATATAATATATATTAAGTATTAAGATAAGTATTCAGAATTTAAGTATTAATATAAACTATAAACTATTTGTACACCAAAAGTACACCAAAATATACGCATATACATGGCCCCCAGCTTAACTCTTTTATACTAATTAAAGGTCTAATAAGTTTCATTAAGAAGTATAATCTAAGTTAAGTATAGATTCATAAAATATCTTACCTTTTGTTTTCGTAAAAACATAATTCTTCCTTTTAGTTCCCTGATTTTTAATTGATACCCTATCCCCGTGCTGCGATTAAAAAGTTCAATCTTTCGAATTCGAAATAGAAATAAAATAATTAAAGGATCTGGTAGGGTTCGTCTTAAAATAAAAATAATATTCGTTACTTAAAATGGATTTTCGAGTCTTCATCGAAAGGAATAAATGAAGATGGAATTGGTTACAATTTTCCTAATTGGATTCAGGAATTTCTCTATAACTTAAGTGACACAATAAAAGCTTTTTCGATTCTTTTAGTTACTGATTTATGGATCGGATTCCACTCGACCCATGGTTGGGAACTAATGATTGGTTCGATATACAACTATTTTGGATTGGCTTAGAACGATCAAATTATATCTGGTCTTGTTTTCACTTTCCCAGTGATTCTAGATACAATTGTGAAATATTGGATCTTCCATTTTTTTTTTTAATCGTGTATCTCCTTCCCTTGTAGTAATTTATCATTCAATGAATGAATGAAGAATTCAGTAGATCTCTTGATATCAATCAAATCATACTTTTTCTTCGTGTATAAAGAAATCGTTTTCAATCTTACTTATTTTTTATACTTCTACCTTTTAAGTTCAAGGTATTCATACCATATTACACCAGTACAATTCTTTCAGTACAATCAATACAATGGCAAACTTGTGGATAGGGAATTCTACTAGCTACCTATCGAATTTATTGTATAAATTCCGGGATCTATGATTGGACTATGCAAAATAGAAATACTTTTTCTTGGGTAAAAGAACAGATGACTCGATCCATTTCTTTATCGATCATGATATATGTAATAACTCGAGCATCTATTTCAAATGCATATCCCATTTTTGCGCAGCAGGGTTATGAAAATCCACGAGAAGCGACTGGTCGAATTGTATGTGCCAATTGCCATTTAGCTAATAAGCCCGTGGATATTGAAGTTCCGCAAGCTGTACTTCCTGATACTGTATTTGAAGCAGTTGTTCGAATTCCTTATGATATGCAACTGAAACAAGTTCTTGCTAATGGTAAAAAGGGAGCTTTAAATGTGGGAGCTGTTCTTATTTTACCCGAGGGATTCGAATTAGTCCCCCCCGATCGTATTTCTCCCGAAATGAAAGAAAAGATGGGCAATCTTTCTTTTCAGTCTTATCGTCCTAATAAAAAAAATATTCTTGTGATAGGTCCTGTTCCCGGTCATAAATATAGTGAAATCGTCTTTCCCATTCTTTCTCCTGACCCTGCTACGAAAAAAGACGTTCACTTCTTAAAATATCCTATATATGTAGGTGGGAACAGAGGAAGGGGTCAGATTTATCCTGATGGTAGCAAGAGTAACAATACAGTTTATAATGCTACATCAGCCGGTATAGTAAGCAGAATAGTACGTAAAGAAAAAGGGGGGTATGAAATAACCATAATTGATGCATTAGATGGACGTCAAGTGGTTGATATTATACCTCCAGGACCAGAACTTCTTGTTTCAGAAGGTGAATCCATCAAGCTTGATCAACCATTAACAAGTAATCCAAATGTAGGAGGGTTTGGGCAGGGAGACGCAGAAATAGTGCTTCAAGATCCATTACGAGTCCAAGGCCTTTTGTTCTTCTTGGCATCTGTGATTTTGGCACAAATCCTTTTGGTTCTGAAAAAGAAACAGTTTGAAAAGGTTCAGTTGTACGAAATAAATTTCTAGATCTAGAGATTCCTTAAACTTGTCGATTGATCGAATTATGTATTGTATGATTCAAAAATTATGTAAGCCTTTTACTTTTTTTATTTTTTTATACTGTTTTTTCTTTTGTGAGATGTCTGAAACTCATTACTTGTATATTATTCCTAATAATAGAAAAAAAGCATACAAAGGAATAGAAGACAAGGCAAAGACGGGAAAAATGAAAGTAAAAAATATTTCTATAAAGTATTTTTAGTCTTCCTAATCTTCTATTCGATACAAGACGACACAAGAAAATACCTTTCTTGTGTCGTCTTGTATCGAAAGAATCGTGTTTTTTCTCCTGTTCGCCAAGGATTCTTATCCCTAGTTATCTTTTACAGGTATATCTGAACTTCTTTTTTTTTTTTTAGATTCATAACAGTAATGGACAAACAGAAACAAAAAAAGGGGAAGTTAGGGGAGA